TTTGTTTCCATCTCCATTTTTCTACCTGTAATAGGTATTGGTATGTATCCCGATTTTGTTCTTTCACTATCAGTTGACAAGGTTGAAGGTATTCTATCTAATTATTTTTATAGATAGTTTTTTAAAGAAAAAATAAAGTCAAAACAAAATATGAATTTGAATTTGCACCCAATCCGCTTGGTCTTTGCGAGAACCGCGTGAATCACTACACTACTTGATTCACATGGTTCTCGCCGGTTGACGCAAAGTGTTTTATATATACCGTACTGTTTGTAACGTTTCTTTAGTTTAACTAGAGGTTAACGTAAATGCACCATAACTATGTAGCCCTATTCCTAATAGATTGACCCCAAAATAACATATCCAAATTATAAGAAAACCTATAGTCGCCACAATTGCAGAATTTGTCCCCTGCAAATTTTTATTTGTTCGAGTATGCAAATAAATGGCGAATACGATCCAAGTAATAAATGCCCAAGTTTCCTTTGGATCCCAACTCCAATATGATCCCCACGCTTCATTAGCCCACACTGCTCCTGAAAGAATACCTATGGTTAAAAAGATGAATCCTAGGCTAATCACACGATAACTCCAATAATCTAATTGTTGAATCAATTGGGCCTTGTAATAATTGTTAACAGGGAAAAAATATTTTTTTTGAAAAATATTGTTTCTTTCATTCTTGTATTCGATTTCACCAAAAGAAAATGACCCATTTAATTTTAATAAATGCTTACTTTTAGAACTATAAAAAAGTTTTCTAAATGTAATGACTAGAAGTGCTACTGATAATAATGATCCACAAAGAAGAGCCGCATAGCTCAATATCATCATACTTACGTGCATTATTAACCATTCCGATTGTAGAGCAGGTACTAATATTGTGGGTTTATGTATTTCATTTAAAAGACCCGATGTAGCAAAGCCTTGGGTAAAAATAGTACTTGAGGCAGTTATTGTTGTTAAATAATTTTTTCTTATTTTGAAATAAGGAACTATATGAATAAGGGAGAAACTCCATGAAAGAAAAATTAATGATTCGTATAAATCACTTAGTGGAAAATGTCCCGAATCAATCCAACGAGTTATTAACAATCCTGTTAGACATAAAAAAGTAGCTATCATCCCCTTTTCTGACGAATAATATGGTTTTCTAATTTGATTGCCCAATAAGCTTATCAAATGAATTGTAATTACAATTGAAACAATAGAAAAGGAAATATGAGTTAATATATGCTCTAAAGTTGAAAATATCATAAAAATGAAAAAAACGGGGGATCCCCCCGTATTAATTAAGAAATATAAATTGGGAATTTAATTTAATTTTATTATAGGATCTATTTGATATCTTTTAGAAGATGGCATGCCGCCACTCGGACTCGAACCGAGATGCTCTAGCACTGCTTCCTAAGAGCAGCGTGTCTACCGATTTCACCATAGCGGCTTACTCGAACTCATAATAACCTATTTATATCCAATCGTCGAGATTGAACAAGTCAATTCACTCAAATAAGTTTTTTTTTAGTAAAGAAAAAAAAAGAGTTCAAAAAAGTCAATTTAAAGGTTCATTAGTTTATTTAAGGTATCTGGTTTTAGGACTTTGACGTAGTTTAGCCGATTCTAAAATACGACTCTTGCAACTATAGAATTTTAGATAGACTAAAAAACTTTTTATTTTATTGTCATTATTTCTAGTTTATCTGATTTAATAAATTCCATTTGAAACACAAACTCAATTTTATCAATGAATCTAAAATATGTCTATTTTAGATTACTCCAAATTGCCACTTGTACATAATATCTCAACAATTGAGTTCTTCTATGGATTTTTGAACAATTAATTAATTTGAACTAAAAATATTCTATCTGCCCTTCCTGATAAATAGAATTTTTTTTTTTTCATTATTTATTCTTGTAAAGGTCGATGGGGAAAATAAGACTCCCCACCACCAAAATCTGAATGAAAATATACTAAATAAAATCAAAATTAATTAATATTAATTAAATTAATTAATATTAATTAAATTAATTAATTAAATTAATTAAAATTCTTTTTTCTTTTTATAGAAGAATACTTCTTCTTTTTATAAGATTAAGAGTCTATTTCATATTGATTAGAATCGGAACTGCCAATTGTTAATTTTATATTCACTTTAATAATTAATATAATATGAAATTAACAAATTACTGATCCGATTTTTTTATCAAATCCATTCCAAATTATTCCAATATCATATTTTAGGACTTATTTGTTTGTCGTACAAAAAAACTTTTTGAATTCCCGGTAGAAAGAGATTTCCCTAATGACAAAGCTTTTAATGCCGCCCAATATCCTTTCCTTTTCCAAATATTTTTACGAATACGCTTTTTTGATATCGAAGTACGTTTTTTTGGAACTGCCATTTAAAAAAGAAGAAGTTAGTCATTGTTATAGTTGGATGTGAAAGACATCTATTGTTCAAAACAAATTATTTTTTCTTATCTTATTCATTATCTATTT